GGGGGATTTTCATTATTTCAACTCCTACAGATTGGTAGGAGAAAGACATATTTAGTACAATTATTGAGAGCATTCTAGTCCGGATTCCATGAGATACTGAGTCTGCTTTTTCGATTGTTCCCAATTCATGGAATGGAATAGAGGACTATATGTTTCTTGGGCGCATAGACCCAAATTGAATTCATTTCTTGTACAATACAAAATGAATTTTACATTAACAGAATTTCATTTCCCTGATAGAATACTTTTTCAGATTCAAAAATCCCCCTTCTGACTTCGGTTTTGTTTGTGTAACGGCAATTACTAATGTGAAGTTGAAAAATCTATTTCATTCAAATTGTACGCTGAGCTTTTGGTATAGGTATCCCAGTACGAATAACCTAAGGAAGGAGGGTAAAAGAAAAATAAAGATCAATATCCCACCCCTTTTAGCTTAGCAAGTAGCAGGGGAATAAATCCATTTTTCCTTCCTATTTTGATATTTTTTTAGAGGGCTCGTCGAAGAACGAACAAACCCCAAACTAAAATAGTTAGTTTGATGGAATATTACATCCTTTATCCCGGGACTCCTCTTTATCACACTTCTTTGTCTTCCAAGAAAACTAGATCATTAAAAAAAAAACGGAGTTTAGAACGTAACTCCCTTCTTTTTCCACTTCGCTTCGATTGTTTGTTGGGGGTTTGTGACTAATGGAAACGGACGGGTGGTCAGACGATACTTTATCCGATGATTGTACAAGGAGGACGTAAGGTAGGTTATAGATAAAGAACAGAAAAGAATGAGAAATAAAGAAATTTTGGATTCGGTATGGATAAAAGATCTTCCTATGTTATACTATTCAATTCTTGACGACGAATTGATTTGATAGCTCAGATATTGTTATTCATGATATTGATCTGATTTCAAGATCATCGAGAGGGAATTCATTCATTGAATTGACAGGAGAAAGATTTATTATCTCTATGGGATTAAATCCCGAGTTATTTTGAAGTAAAAAAACGATGAGATTATGGAAGTAAATATTCTTGCATTTATCGCTACTGCACTGTTCATTCTAGTCCCTACTGCGTTTCTACTTATCATTTACGTAAAAACCGTAAGTCAAAATGATTAATTAATGAGTTAATGGTTAAACAAATCAAATGAAAAGGATTCTAATTTTGCGTCTTAAATGAAATGAGCGGACTATAATCGGCAGTATTCTATGAAATCCGATAGTACGGTAAGAAAGAAATAGATGAACCCTTCTTTCTTACCATACTATCTATTAGTGTTAGTATTATTGTAGTGTATAAAGTTATACAGCGTATAAAGAAAGTTGTACTTTATAATCTAATAAAGATAAAGATAGAGGCTAAATATAAATCAATCTACAATATTATCTTCATATATGTAGATATCAATTCCATTCATTTCATATATAGAATGGACATAGGACCCAATTCTATTTCTTTGATACATCTATTTGTTTCGAGCAATCTGAAATAATCGTCTGACTCTTATAGTTCGAATTTCTAGATTTTTGATTATTTACACTATGAATTTCAGGATCTATCGAAAGAATCAAATCAATGCAGGAAAAACGATATGGGCATATATTAATAAAATCAAATAGTCATTTTTTTTAGCATTCCGAAGAAATAATTGATTGAGCCATCGACAGGAGTTCTGTGGGCACTTCTTCGGATTTCGAAGAGTAAACCTCACAGATTTTTAATAGTTGAACCATGATATGAAATGCGTCGATAAAATCGAAATTCCGAAAAGAAAAGGAAAAAAAATAATAGAAAATAATAAAAAAAGGAAAGTGCGCAATATGTGACGCCCCTAAGGCAAGATCTTCTTTTATTATGCATAGTATCCCGTTAGACAACCACTATGTTTATATTCTTTCTCATATAAAGTGCGTATACACTTAACAAAACGACTTCTTTTTTGAAGAGTAAAAAGGGAAAGAAAAGGGGATCGGGTCTTCCTCAGTATCCATCTATCATTCTGGTAAGAGCCCGTTCATTGAAATAGAAAAGTTAGGAAGAATTAAGTTGGACTAAATTTTCTATCATCTGTATCCCTTTCCTTTCGAAACACAAACATGGGAATCCGTGAAATATCTCTTTGCTTGAAAGAGTATTAGTCATATAATACATTATTCCACTAGAATCCAATGGAATTTCAAAATGAAGATCTATATTCGATTTTTTTCTTTTTAAAGAGTTCAAACCGCCTTGCAGAACGACCTATAAAACAATTGATAGAGTTTGATTCCTCAACTCAATTAATAGTACCTTTAGAGCCCACTTCTTCCCCATACTACGAGCGAAAGGGAAAATGTAAAGACTACCATTAAAGCAGCCCAAGCAAGACTTACTATATCCATGTGAATTATGTCCCCTATCTTGATGAAGGAATTATTCCATTATTGCTCACTAATAATAGTGGAATCAATGGCGCAGAGTCAAAAAGGGATTCTGACCGAAGATTATTGATGAACCAATCCAACAAATCCACTTCTAAAAAATTCCTATATGATTTGAAATCTGGAAAGATTAAATACAAGTAAAATATGTAATGATATCTCAAGGAACTCTTATTAATGGAACATGTAGGAATAATAAGGCCTATTCTTTTTTGTTAACCTTCATAAGTAAAGTAAAAAAGCATAATCATAGATCACTATCTATTCCATACCTCTATTTCCCTTTTAATCTAATCCATACCATCTCCCAAATGTTTCGCAGAGACAGTTGGGAGATGGTATCTCATATTCTTGACGAGAGGTTGCTGAAAAGAAATTATTTTTGCACTTTTTCTATATCTATTTTATTTAAAGTAAATTATCAATCCAATCTAATATTGATTGAATGCCTGAACATTCAGAGATTCTCGTGAGTCCATATATAAAGTATCTAAAGGATCTTCCCCCCTCTCCACAACTACTAATGAAATTCGATTTCCTATCCGGCTATCCAATGGAATTCAAGACCCAGTCAGTAAACACTATATTAGTAGTAGAAAGATTAGCAGTAGAAAGGAATCGAGAAGTCTTGAGAGCCCTTCCCCCATTCGAATCTTTCCTTGAATTCTAGATCCAAAGATTTACAATCTTTTAGAAAACCCCCAGATCCGATGCGTAGAAGCAAACAAGTATCAACAGTCCATTTCTTCTACTTCCGCTGGGGAATAATTTGGAGAGTTCTATCAGCGGAACAGAATCAGAGATTTTGAGCCTTTTTTTTGTTGATCAGGCGACACCCGGATTTGAACTGGGGAAAAAGGATTTGCAGTCCCCCGCCTTACCACTCGGCCATGCCGCCAAATTGATACAAAATAGATGCAAATTTTCCCCTTCGGGTTGGAGTACGGAACTTCTTTTTTTATTGTACTTGCATCTTAATCCTCCTTTTCTTAATCCCTTTCCTAAAAGAAACCCTCCTCCTCTTTATTTATTTTTTTCTTTTTGGTTGGATTTGATCCAACCCTTCGATTGATTGTATAGTATCTCAAAACACATAATGCCTAAAAATTTCCCCTCCCCTTTCTATTAATATTAAAAAGGGCGGATTTTCAGTCATAAAAAAATTATGACAACTTGGAACCGTTAACTATTGACTGCTGCCTGCGAATTCGTGAACTATTTTTGGATTTGAATCTCCAATTGTGTTTTCCTAATGACATAATCAAAAAGTTGGTGCATAACACATCAGTGTTGATTTGTTTCAATCCAAAATCCTTCTCAATTTCAATTATAACAACAATTATGAGTATATGTAAACCCCAGAACAGAAATTGTTACACAGATATCTAATCGAATTGGGTATCTTATTTATATATGTTGCCTATAGGAAATTATCAGAAAATTATCGTGCTTCAGTTTTTCGTGGAATAGAAAATAGAAACTTTGTTTTGATAGAGCACGGAAATAAAGGAGAAGACGGATCTATAGATAGCTCTATCTGCACGTGTTTAATAAATCCAGCCCTTCTTAGATACTTTGATACTTTACAATTCTAACTTTCTCCATCGTATTCTGCCAATTCTACTAAAAACTGGGTTAGGTAAAAAAATATCTCTTCTCTGTGAATCTTTTTTGAACAATGGAATCATAAAAGAGGTTAAGTGCTAAAAAAATAGACTCTATATTGTTTCTGGTTTTTATGTCTTTATCTCAACGAAAAGATCAAATACCGAATCCATTTAGTTGTCTGGTATGCAAGTTGATTGGAATATGTAATAGCATAATAATGCTAGGAATGGAATCCGTTTTGATATTCTATACAAAATCCCACAATCATAATATAGTAAGCCTAAGTGGCATAATTCTCTTTCTAGGAATGTTTTATCAACCCCTTTCCATTTGTATCTGTTGCAAATTCAAATTTGAAATAGAAAATTCTCTTTCTTCCGCCGTTCATACGTATTTCATACATTCCATATCTGGAATGGAGTCAAATTTCATGCGATTCAGTAAACAGAATCTAAATTCTACCGTTACTAGATCATATATATGATTCGATGAAGAATGATCTAATAATGGGATTTTTTGATAAATAGGAAATTCAAAATGCTCCAGGATGGAAATGAGGGAATGTATACAATACCCGGGTTTAATCAGATACAATTTGAAGGATTTTGTAGGTTCATTGATCAGGGCTTGATGGAAGAACTTTCTAAGTTTCCAAAAATAGAAGATACGGATCAAAAAGCGGAATTTCAATTATTTTTGGAAACATATCAATTTGTAGAACCGTTGATAAAAGAAAGAGATGCTGTGTATAAATTACTCACATATTCTTCTGAATTATATGTATCCGCAGGACTAATTTGGAAAACCCGCAGGGATATGCAAGAACAAACAATTTTGATTGGAAACATTCCTCTAATGAATTCTCTGGGAACTTTTATAGTAAAGGGAATATATAGAATTGTGATCAATCAAATATTGCAAAGCCCCGGTATTTATTACCGGTCAGAATTGGACCATAATGGAATTGAGGCCTAT